CCGAAAATTAGCAGTTCGCCCTGTTAATCCGCCAGGGCCCAAATAACTCAATTTTCTCCCATGAACGATTTGTGTCAATGGATTAGTTCGATCCAAAACTTGAGATAATGGGTGTAATCCGAAAAAGGATTCATAAGTAGTTGTTAACGGAGTTGAAGTTACCAAATTCTGAGGAGTAGGTATCAATTTATGCCTAATTGCTCCGGATATAGTTCCCTTAACTACATTTTCTAAACGAGCCAGAGCCAACCCGAGCTGGTCTTGTAAAAGATCCGCTACAGAGCGAATCCGTTTATTTTTCAAATGATTCATATCATCAAGTGTACCCATTCCAAATTTCATCCCAATCAAATGATCGGCAGCTGCTAATATATCTCGTGGTAACAAAAATATATTGTTCTGAGGTATATTAAGATTCAGTCTCCAATTAATATTTCGGCGACCAATCCTTCCTAATTCACACCTTTGGTGAAAGAATTTTTTTTGTAATTCCTTACATAAGGATTCAGAAAATATTGGATCCCCACCTACACAAGAAAATTGTTGATAAAACTCCAAAATAGCATTTTCTTTTGACCCAATTTTTTTTTTCTCCTTATCGGTCAAGAAAGATAAGAAAATTTCAGGGTAGCAAACATTCTCTAGAATTTCTCTTAGATTCGAACCCATAGCTGATGATAGAACTAGAATAGATATTTTCTGTTTCCTACTCACACGAGCCCATATTCTTGCTTTTTTATCAATCTCTAATTCTAACCTGCCTCCCCAATCTGATATTATGGTGCCGGTATAGACCGAAATCCCGTTATGATCCAATTCTGACTGGTAATAGATACCAGGACTTTGCAATATTTGATTGATCACAATTCTGTATATTCCGTTTACTATAGAAGTTCCAAGGGAATTCATTAAAGGAATGTTTCCAATAAAAATTCTTTGTTCTTGCATATTCCTACTGGTTTTCCAAATTAATCCCGCGGATACATATAATTCAGAAGAATATGTAAGTGATTCATAGACAGCATCTCGTTCTTTTATCAGAGGTTCTACCAATTGATATGTTTCCATAAATAATTGAAATTCAATTTCGTGATCTATATCTTCAATTTTTGGAAACTTAGAAAGTTCTTCTATTAAACCCTGATCAATAAACCGATAAAACCCTTCAAATTGTATCTGATTAAATCCGGGTATTGTAGATGTTCCCTCTTTTCCATCCCCGAGCATCTTTTTTGAATTTCCCATTTATCCGTTTATTGAAAAAATCCCATCTCTCATTCTTCACCGAATCATATCCATAGAATTCGATCTAGCAATAATGGAATTTCTATTCTGTTTACTGAATCACATGAAATTTTATTCAACTCCACGATATATGGAATGTATGAAATACGTATGAACGGAGACTAGATTCAATTGGCATTTTTTATATGAAAGAGATCCAAATGGAACAGAATTGAGAAATACCACTGGAACTTATGGAGTTTTGTAAAGACTAGAAAAAAGTAATTTCATTTTCACCTATGATATTACATATTCCAATTCGATTGCATACCATAAAAAAATGTATCCACGCTTGGATCTGTTCGAGCAGATAAACATATAATAAATAGAAATTTTTTTTTTGAACCACTTTACTTTTCCATGTATTTTGATTTCATTGTTCAAAAAAATATTTGCAGAAAAGAGATTGATTTTTACCTATTTTGAATAGATATAGTTAGAATATCATTGAATTTAAGTTAGGTAAGAAAACTTGTTTTTTTTTTTATTTATTAATTTTTTTTTATTATTAAAATAAAAAAGAATGCACAGATATATATGTCTCTTTTTCTTCTTTTATTGTGGTACAGTTCTATTTGGGACAGCACATGCTATGCTCTATCAAAAATGAAATTTTCTCTTCAATGTATTCAATCAAAAATTGAAATATAAAAATTTAGTGAGAATTACTCCTCAAAAGCATCCCTAGAGAGATAAAATACCCCATTATAGAGCTATAGCTCTATAACACAACGTAACGTATGTTCTGATTCTGGGGTTTACATATACTCATCATTACTGTTATAATTGAAACTGAAGAAGATTTCTTTTTTATTGAAAAAACTCAATATAGATTAGTTATAAATCCATTTCTAATGATTTTCTTAATATTATTAGAAATAAAAAAATGTAGATTTGAATTTGAATTCAAAAATGGTCATGAATTTAAAGTCAATAGTTAATGGTTCTGGTTTGTACTGGATTCTATATTTTGTGACTCAAAATCTATATATATATTTTTTTTTTTTTGGAGTTGAAAAAAAAAGAGAAAATTGGAATCTAGTTTCTATCGTTTTGGCGGCATGGCCGAGTGGTAAGGCGGGGGACTGCAAATCCTTTTTCCCCAGTTCAAATCCGGGTGCCGCCTCAACAACAGACTCTATTATAACAAACGTAGGAAAAGACTCTTGATACTTTCGTTTCGTGAGTCTAAGCCCCGGGCTCTCGAGGTTCTATTCTCTAACCTAAAGTTTTGCCTATCAGATTCAAGGAAAACTTAAAGTAGTGGAGGGAAATCCGTAAATCTTTACTTTCCACTACTAATTTAGTTCCACTTAACTGAGTCTTCCATTAGATTGGATAGGAATGAAATTAATAGTTTTGGAAAGGACCTAAGATACTTTGGATACAGACTCATGAAAGTCTCGTAATGCTCAGACATTCAATCAATATGAAATTAGATGAAGAATTGCCTTTCATTTTACTTCCAAAAATAAAAAATGATAAAAGAAAGAAAAAGTCTTATTCTTTCTACATGTGAGTGAGATTCCTTGGATACTTCAAAAAGTGTCCATTTGCTTGTATTTACATCTTGTCGATTCTACTAGAAATTCTATAATTAAGAATAACTCATTATAAGATAAGTGGATTTTTTGGAGTAGTTCATCAATGGTGACCAAATACCTCTCCCTTTTTTTGACTTTGCACCAGTGATTTCACTATTATTAGTGAACAATAATGGAATAGTTTCTTCATATTCATAGAAATAGGGGACAGAATTCACATGGATATAGTAAGTCTCGCGTGGGCTGCTTTAATGGTAGTTTTTACATTTTCCCTCTCTCTCGTAGTGTGGGGAAGAAGTGGACTCTAGAAGTACTCCTAATTGCGGTAATAATAAAACTCTCCCAACCTGTATCAATTGTTTTAGTTTTCTAGACCGTTCGGCAATTTTTGTAAGATTTTTGTTTAGAAATTGGATTTATGTTTTGTTTTATTGACTCAGTTTCTATTTTTATATCAGAGTTTACACGGTTAACCATTCATGGGGTAACCCCCTTTAGAAATCTGAAGAAGTTTTCATCGAATGGGGATTAAATGGATCAAATAAACAAATGAAATATTAAAAGTATGTACATACATTTAATATTCTATTTAATTTATATTGACATTTATAAAGAAAAAGAGATATATAGGTGGATTCCTTTATATTAAGATATTTCACTTGTATCTTTATACATTACAATAACCATACATAATGGCTAGTATGGTAGAAAGAGATCTCTTTCTACCATACTAGCGGGCCCCTTAGGATACTACTACTGAGTCTAATGCATTCCTTTCATTTAAGACGAGAAATTGAAATCCTTTTTTTTCGTTGATAGTCAAATTGTATTCAAATTAATCATTTTGACTAACCGTTTTTACGTAAATTATAAGCAAAAAAGCAGTAGGAACGAGAATGAAGAGTGCAGTAGCAATAAATGCAAGAATATTTACTTCCATAATTTAATCGTTTATTATTTATTTTTTTTTCTTTGGAATATCTCGGGATTTAATCCCATAGAGATGAGAAATCTTTCGCTTGTAAACTCACTCAGATGAATTTAGATTTCGATGATATCGAATGAAATAAATATCATGAATAACAATATCAGAGCTATAAAATCGATTCATCGTCAAGAATTTAATAGTATAACATAGGAAGATCTTTTATCCACACCGAACACATAATGAGATTCCTGATCCAATCAAAAAATATTGATTTATAATTCGTTTTCCCCGCTTTCTTTTCTACAACCTAGTACTTTACTTTCCTTGTACAATTATCTGATGAAGTATCATAAAAAACCTTTTCTACTTCGATTGTTTACAAAAATAGTTTCTAAAGAACCTTATTAAATAAACAATAGAAATCGAATAGAGAAAACAAGTACGAAGTTCAATTTGAAATTTTCAAAATTTTTTAAGGGTCTATCATCTTTTTGGAAAACAAGGAAAGAGAATGTGACAAAGACGAGTCCCAGTAAAAAAAACTTAAATATTCCAAAAAATAACTAGTTAAATTTTCTTACGCGTTTTTTCTTCGACATCGACTCTAATCTTTAAAAAGAGCATATTCATTAGGGAAGACTCATTTTATCTTTATTTTTTAAATATCCTCTTTCCTTGGGTGGATTCGAACTATTTTCAATTCCTTAACTTCATAGAAAGAAAAGTATATATTAGGTACTCTTAGCAAATGTATTATACGCTATCCTAGTCCATTTTCCTACACGAATTAAGTTGACAAAAAGCGGAAACCCCATACAGTATCTCTGTCTTGAAGTGTTGAATGCTCTCAATAATTATAATTAATTTACAAATTTACATATGTCTCTCTACCATCAATTGGTGCTAGTTAAAATAATGGAAATACCCCTTTCTTTTGCTTGATGAAAAAAGAAAAATAAAACAAAAAGATAAATGAAACCATTTGGATCCCGTTGCCCAGAAACAAAAAGGGGAGTTAATATCTTTTTTTATTGAATCCGCCGGGACTGACGGGGCTCGAACCCGCAGCTTCCGCCTTGACAGGGCGGTGCTCTGACCAATTGAACTACAATCCCATGGAAATCAAGTGGGTAGCTTACATATTCCTTCTTATGATTTCATTTTAATTTGAGATTAAAATTATTGTTTTGTAACAAAGAAAGTCACAAGTGATATATTGATATCTATATGGATATCACTTTAGT